TCCACCTCTATGGTCCCATATTTAGTAATTCCTGAACTACTTCTTCTGTATCGGGGATCGTCGAAATAAGCAAGAATACTATTTCTACGTAAAATCCCATTTATGGGTATTTCAATCGAGATACCAGAACGGGGCATTAGTTCTTTCTCCCGTTCTTGATCATATTGGAATGGGATGATGAATCTATTTCTTCGCCTTTTCGCCAATAAATCAGAATTCTCGTGGAGAATGGCAGGATATAGGAAATTCCAATGACCATTAGATATGATTCGATCAGGTCCTGAATAATCAAGAATCCCCTGCCCTTTTTTACTGGAAGGATCCGAACTAAACAATTTGTGTCTCACTCGATCATTAGTCACTGAGAGGTCAGAAATATATCTCCGTTCGACAGAAAGAGAATGAACATTCATTTGATCTTGATCCTTGTGGAGCGAAAAAGTGACTATACTGGATCTGCACGGACCTCCTGATAATATCCATAAATGACTTGTTTTTGGTAAGAGATGAACATTACCATATCTATATTCAGGCGCATGGTACACATCGGTACTCCAGTGCATTTCTCCCTCTGAGTCAGAATAAATATGTTTTCGAACCCTCTCTTTAAAATTGAAAGTGGATGTTCCAGCGCGAATCTCAGCAATCACTTGTTCTGATTCTACATATTGATCGTTTTGAACTAAAAGAAAACTTTTTGGTGGAATATTCACATTATGTAGAATATCCTGACTCCCAATAGTTACATACAGGTCTATATAACATAGAAAAGCAGGATGTCCATGACGTGTACGTGTGGGATGAACCAAATCCTCATTGAATTTGATTTTTCCATTAGAAGGAGCTCGTACATGTTCTGCAGTACCACCTGTAAATACTCCACCGGTATGAAAAGTTCTTAATGTTAGTTGAGTCCCTGGTTCCCCAATTGATTGACCTGCAATAATACCTACTGCTTCTCCCAATTCGACCAGGTCGCCATGAGTGGGACTCCGACCATAACATAATCTACAGATCCAAGATGTACTCCTGCAAATAAAGGGGGTTCGAATATATATTGATTGTGCTCGAAAGGTTATGAATCGATTGACAAGTCCAATACCAATATCTTGATTTCGAGTGGCAATGCATCGTAGACCCATATATATATCGTCTGCTAATACACGACCAATTAGTGTTTGGATCAAAATTTTTTCCGTCGTCCCATTTCGAGGACTCACGGAAATACCTCGGATAGTGCCACAATCTGTTCTACGCACAACAATGTGTTGAACTACTTCAACAAGTCTACGCGTGAGGTATCCAGCATCTGATGTTCGTACAGCAGTATCCACAACTCCTTTGCGGGCTCCGTAGCAGGAAATTATATATTCCGTTAAAGAAAGTCCTTCGCGTAAATTGCTTTGAATGGGTAAATCAATCATTTGTCCTTGGGGGTCCGACATTAATCCTCTCATACCTACTAATTGGTGTACCTGAGATGCATTTCCTCTAGCTCCCGAAAAGGACATTATATGGACTGGATTAGAAGGATCAGTCATCCTAAAATTAGGATGCATTTCTTGTCTCAAATATTCACTTGTAGCATACCATATCTCAATGGATTGACGCAATTTTTCTACCGCGTGTACATTCCCATAATGATGGTGCTTTTCTAAAATCAAACTTTGTTGTTCAGCATCTTGGACTAGCCATCCCTTAGAAGGTATTGTTAAAAGATCATCAATTCCTAATGAAATGGATGTAGCAGTGGCTTGCTGGAAACCCAGAGTCTTTACTTGATCCAGGATGTGCGATGTATATGCCATTCCGAAGTGATCTATTAATCTGCTAATAAGTCGTTTCATGGCAGTTGCATCTATCACTTTATTGTGAAAAACCAGATCGGCCCGTTCTGCCATAAGTACCTCCATATTCCGCTGAGTAGGATTCGACAATGGGTTTGAGTCAGTGATTTGAAGACTTCCTTTCCTCGATCTTGATTCACGTAGAAATTCAGGAATTATGATACCGGTTGAGCCGTAGAGAACCGAATTCCCACGGTATCACATAATTACTTAGCTTAGGTATCGTATGAGTAGGCCCGACAAAACCCTTGTATGGCTTCTTCTATTTCTCGATAAAAAGAAATATGACCAACAGTTGTTCGAATGTATATACAAAGGATTTCTTTTTTTACACTTCTTACTATTAGATAGTGCCCATAAATCTCATGATAGGTACCCAAAGATTCATATTGAACTTCGATGGGAACTTCTCTTGAGGCAATGACACGTTGATCGAGTCGCCACCGGAGCCACAAAGGACTATCTAAATTGATTCGTTTCTGCCGATAAGCTCCAAGTGCATCATAGGAACTACAAAAATAGGGTTCTTTCTCTTTCGTATACTTATTATCGTCAACCGTTTCATTTTGATAGTTTCTTCGATTACATGGATTATACCTATTTGAACAAATACCTCGACGATTCCCGATCGTTAATATATAGAGTCCAATAAG